GAAATATTGGAATCTCATCGATCTCATAAGTATCATACCAAATCCCATCAATCGAATCGCTTTTTCGAGAAATACGAGACATGTAAGTCATACAAGTAAAGCAATCTATTCCTTTATAAGAAAAATAAAAAATGTGAATGGTGATTGGATTGATGATAAAATAGAATCCTGGGTCTCGAACAGCGATTCGATTGATGATAAAGAAAGAGAATTCTTGGTTCAGTTTTCTACCTTAATGACAGAAAAAAGGATTGATCCAATTCTATTGAGTCTGACTCATAGTGATTATTTATCAAAGAATAACTCTGGTTATCAAATGATTGAACAACCAGGAGTAATTTACTTACGATACTTAGTTGACATTCATAAAAAGTATCTAATGATTTATGAGTTCAATACATCCTGTTTAGCAGAAAGACAGATATTCCTTGCTAATTATCAGACAATTACTTATTCACAAACCCTTTGGGGGGCTAATAGTTTTCATTTCCCATCTCATGGAAAACCCTTTTCGCTCCGCTTAGCCCTACCCCCCCCTAGGGGTATTTTAGTGATAGGTTCTATAGGAACTGGACGATCCTATTTGGTCAAATACCTAGCGACAAACTCCTATGTTCCTTTCATTACAGTATTTCTGAACAAGTTCCTGGATAACAAGCCTAAGGGTTTTCTTATTGATGATAGTGACGATAGTGACGATATTGATGATAGTGACGATAGTGACCGTGACCTTGATATGGAGCTGGAGCTTCTAACTATGATGAATACGCTAACTATGGATATGATGCCGGAAATAGACCGATTTTATATCACCTTTCAATTCGAATTAGCAAAAGCAATGTCTCCTTGCATAATATGGATTCCAAACATTCATGATCTGGATGTGAATGAATCGAATTACTTGTCCCTCGGTCTTTTAGTGAACTATCTCTCCAGGGATTATGAAAGATGTTCCACTAGAAATCTTCTTGTTATTGCTTCGAGTCATATTCCCCAAAAAGTAGATCCATCTCTAATGGCTCCGAATAAATTAAATACATGCATTAAGATACGAAGACTTCTTATTCCACAACAACGAAAACACTTTTTCACTCTTTCATATACTAGGGGATTTCACTTGGAAAAGAAAATGTTTCATACTAATGGATTCGGGTCCACAACGATGGGTTCCAATGTACGAGATCTTGCAGCACTTACCAATGAAGCCCTATCGATTAGTATTATACAAAAAAAATCCATTATAGACACTAATATAATTAGATCTGTTCTTCATAGACAAATTTGGGATTTGCGATCTCAGGTAAGATCGGTTCAGGATCATGGGATCCTTTTCTACCAGATAGGAAGGGCTGTTTCACAAAACGTACTTCTAAGTAATTGCCCCATAGATCCTATATCTATCTATATGAAGAAGAAATCATGTAACGGAGGGGATTCTTATTTGTACAAATGGTACTTCGAACTTGGAACGAGTATGAAGAAATTAACGATACTTCTTTATCTTTTGAGTTGTTCTGCCGGATTGATCGCTCAAGACCTTTGGTCTCTACCCGTACCTGATGAAAAAAATGGGATCACTTCTTATGGACTCGTTGAGAATAATTCTGATCTAGTTCATGGCCTATTAGAAGTAGAAGGCGCTCTGGTGGGATCCTCGCGGACAGAAAAAGATTGTGGTCAGTTTGATAATGATCGAGTGACATTGCTTCTTCGGTCCGAACCAAGGAATCCCTTCAATATGATTCAAAATGGATCTTATTCTATCGTTGATCAGAGATTTCTCTATGAAAAATATGAATCGGAGTTTGAAGAAGGGGGGGGAGTCCTTGACCCGCAACAGATAGAGGAGGATTTTTTCAATCACATAGTTTGGGCTCCTAGAATATGGCGCTCTTGGGGCTTTCTATTTGATTGTATTGAAAGGCCCAATGAATTGGGATTTCCCTATTGGGCCAGGTCATTTTGGGACAAGCGGATCATTTATGATGAAGAGGATGAGCTTCAAGAGAATGATTCAGAGTTCTTGCAGGGTGGAACCATGCAGTACCAGACACGAGATAGATCTTCCAAAGAACAAGGTTTTTTTCGAATAAGCCAATTCATTTGGGACCCTGCGGATCCACTCTTTTTCCTATTCAAAGATCAGCCTTTTGTCTCTGTGTTTTCACATCAACAATTCTTTGCAGATGAAGAGATGTTAAGGGGACTTCTTACTTCCCAAACAGATCTTCCTACATCTATATATAAACACTGGTTTATCAAGAATACGCAAGAAAAGCATTTTGAATTGTTGATTCATTGCCAGAGATGGCTTAGAACCAATAGTTCATTATCTAATGGATTTTTCCGTTCTAATACTCTATTTGAAAGTTATCAATATTTATCAAATCTGTTCCTATCTAACGAAACGCTATTGGATCAAATGACAAAGACATTGTTGAGAAAAAGATGGCTTTTCCCAGATGAGATGGTTGTTGCTATCTGTTCCAATAACGAATCA